TGATACATATAGTAGTGGGGGATTATGGGACAAAAAATAAATCCGCTTGGGTTCCGACTTGGTACAACACAAAGTCATCATTCTCTTTGGTTTGCACAGCCAAAAAATTATTCGGAAGGTCTACAAGAAGATCAAAAAATACGAAACTGTATTAAGAATTATGTACAAAAAAATATGAGAATATCCTCCGGTGTTGGCGTTGAGGGAATTGCACGGATAGAGATTCAAAAAAGAATCGATCTAATTCAAGTCATAATTTATATAGGATTCCCAAAATTCTTAATAGAAAATAGACCGCGGAGAGTCGAAGAATTGCAGATGAATGTACAAAAAGAACTTCATTGTGCGAACCGAAAACTAAACATTGCTATTACACGAATTGCAAATCCTTATGGACACCCTAATATTCTTGCAGAATTTATAGCTGGCCAATTAAAGAATAGAGTTTCTTTTCGCAAAGCAATGAAAAAAGCTATTGAATTAACCGAGCTGGCGAATACAAAAGGAATTCAAGTACAAATTGCGGGACGTATCGACGGAAAAGAAATTGCACGCGTCGAATGGATCAGAGAAGGTAGGGTTCCTCTACAAACCATTGGAGCTAAAATTGATTATTGTTCCTATACAGTTCGAACTATATACGGGGTATTAGGAATCAAAATTTGGATATTTGTAGACGAAGAATAATAAGACTTTACGTGTTTTTACATTATACCCAGTAATGGACAAAAAAAGAAAAACCCTTTTATTCTTTTTATGTTCAAGCAAAACAAAAAAAGAGCAATTCTGCAATTCTAGAGGGTTCAATAAAAATTCGATTGATCATTTTATATAATTGCTATGCTTAGTGTGTGACTCGTTGGTTTTTTTAGGGCTAGGATTCAAAAAAACGGACCAGGGCCCAGAGTATGAACTAATAACTATAGCACTAATAACCAACTCATTGCTTTGCATTATCTGGATCCAAAGAACCAGTCAAGATAAAGATATAATATATTGGACATATCGTTGTAGCAACTGAAATCTTTTTTTGCATAAAGATAAAAAAACCAATCGGATTATTAGTTGTGAAGTTCTAAGTCGGAAAGCAAAATAGAAAAAAAAAGTATGCGGATAAGTGGAAGGATGAGAGAAAGATAGAACGGAAATATCAATGATATATGATTCCAATATGTAAGGTCGATGAGTCATCTCATAAAACGCAGTGTAATAAAGCATAAATTCAATAATGATTCATGCATAATTAGATGAATCCGCTTATAGAACAAAAAAATCAAGAGCCTCGAGCCAATAAAGACTGAGAAAATTGACTTAAGAAAAAAGGACTCCGCCGGAAAATTCAGACCTAACCATTAATCGAGAAGCAATGGGAACGATATAACCCGTGAATGCAGAAGATTCTATTGAAAATGAATCTTAATGATTCATTGGGTGGGATGGCGGAACAAACCAGGGACCTCCTCTTTTATTCTTTTATTTTGAGAGGTCATGAACTAACCCTATAACTGAAATAGATATGGAAAGAGTAAATATTCGCCCGCGAAAGTTTTTTTTTATTAGATTGATACATTTTTGTTGATCCCATATGATAAAAGGAAAAACAAAAGAAAGATTTTTTTATAACGATAACGTTATAAAAAAAGACATTGACATTATCTAGAAATAGAATACATGTTTAATTAAATAATATCTAAACACGCTAGACAAATTTCGAATAGATTAACGAATTGATTAATTAGATGCAATTTCAAAGAATCCTATGATTCAGCATATTATTCATTAAACACATGTATATATTGATAAAATCTGTTTTAGTCGTTTCATTCGCGAGGAGCTGGATGAGAAGAAACTCTCATGTCCAGTTCTGTAGTAGAGATGGAATTGAAAAAGAACCATCAACTATAACCCAAAAAGAACAAGATTCCGTAAACAACATAGAGGAAGAATGAAAGGAATATCTTATCGAGGTAATCATATTTGTTTCGGTAGATATGCTCTTCAAGCACTTGAACCCGCTTGGATTACATCTAGACAAATCGAAGCAGGGCGCCGAGCAATGACACGAAATGTACGCCGTGGCGGAAAAATATGGGTACGTATATTTCCAGACAAACCAGTTACAGTAAGACCCACGGAAACCCGTATGGGTTCAGGGAAAGGATCCCCAGAATATTGGGTAGCTGTTGTTAAACCGGGTAGAATACTTTATGAAATGGGTGGAGTAGCCGAAAATATAGCTCGAAAGGCTATTTCAATAGCGGCGTCCAAAATGCCTATAAGAACTCAATTCATTATTTCTGGATAGAAATGTAGAACCAAAGGAAAGAAGTCTTGTGTATAAAAAAAACAATTGCAGGGTTTTCTTTCTTTTTTTTTTTTTTTACTTCGTCCTTTGCTTTATTTTACATTAAAAAAACAGATAAAAAAAAATGATATGATTCAACCTCAAACCCATTTGAATGTAGCAGACAATAGCGGGGCACGAGAATTGATGTGTATTCGAATAATAGGAGCTAGTAATCGCCGATATGCTCATATTGGTGATGTTATTGTTGCTGTGATAAAAGAAGCAGTACCAAATACGCCTCTAGAAAGATCAGAAGTGATCAGAGCTGTAATTGTACGTACTTGTAAAGAACTCAAACGCGATAACGGTATAATAATACGATATGATGACAATGCTGCAGTTGTCATTGATCAAGAAGGAAATCCAAAAGGAACCCGAGTTTTTGGCGCGATCGCCCGGGAATTGAGACAGTTAAATTTTACTAAAATAGTTTCATTAGCACCTGAGGTATTATAATATGAGACCGTGAGATAGTGATAGTATTTAAATAAAATAGATAAATTAGTAGATTATGTCTCACGCATATACTTTTAAGAATTTTCTTTAATAATTTTTATAAAAAAAGAACATGCTGATTATATCAAAATTCGGAAGCAACAATAATTTTAGTTTATCATGGGTAAGGACACTATTGCTGACATAATAACTTCTATACGAAATGCTGACATGGATCGAAAGGGAACGGTTCGAATAGCATCTACTAACATGACCCAAAACATTGTTAAAATACTTTTACAAGAGGGTTTTCTCGAAAACGTAAGGGAACTTGTAGAAAATAACAAATATTTTTTTGTTTTAACCCTACGACATAGAAGGAATAGGAAAGGACCATATAGAACTCTTTTAAATTTAAAACGAATAAGTCGACCTGGTCTCCGAATCTATTCTAACTATCAACGAATTCCTAGAATTTTAGACGGGATGGGGATTGTAATTCTCTCTACTTCTCGGGGTATAATGACAGACCGAGCAGCTCGGCTAGAAGGAATCGGCGGAGAAATTTTGTGCTATATATGGTAAATTTTCTGCTATCCGAATTGTATCTGTAACTTCCTGTTTGTGAAAAAAACGAATAAAAAAGCCAAGTTGTCTAATATCACGCCTTCCTACATTAGTTGATACTTCAAGGAGGGTTTGTCTGGAATAAAAGAAGAAAAATGGATTCATGAAGGTTTAATTACTGAATCACTTCACAATGGTATGTTCGGGGTTCGTTTAAATAATGAAGTCAGATTCTAAGTTCTGTTTCAGGAAGGATCCGACACTCTTTTATACATATACTACCAGGAGATAGAATCAAAATTTAAGTAAGTCGTTATGATTCAAACGGGGGGGGGGGGCGCAGAATTTCTAGACCCCACAACAAAGATTCGAATGGTTCGGTGGTTTTTCAAGATTCCTTTCATGAGGATCCAATTCACGGTTCAAAAATTTCAAGAAACTTATTTTCTTCCAATCAGTAAAGTAGATTCAAAATTCAGTTAAGGAATAACAATTATGAAAATAAGAGCCTCCGTTCGTAAAATTTGTGAAAAATGCCGACTGATCCGTAGAAGGGGACGCATTATAGTAATTTGTTCCAACCCGAGACATAAACAAAGACAAGGATAATCTTTCGAAAAGGGACTCTCTAAAGGAACCGATGAACAAATCAAAATAAAAGATCCGTTTTGACATGAAATGGATATATCCATATATCTCTGACTTATATTTCGGAAATGATAAAATATGGCAAAATCTATACCAAGAAGCGGTTCACGTAGGACTGGACGTGTGGGTTCACGTAAAAGTACACGGCGAATACCAAAGGGCGTTATTCATGTTCAAGCAAGTTTCAACAACACCATTGTGACAGTTACAGATGTACGGGGTCGGGTTATTTCTTGGTCCTCCGCCGGTACTTGTGGATTCAGGGGTACAAGAAGAGGGACACCTTTTGCTGCTCAAACCGCAGCAGGAAATGCTATTCGAGCAGTAACAGATCAAGGTATGCAACGAGCAGAAGTCATGATAAAAGGTCCGGGTCTCGGAAGAGATGCAGCATTACGCGCTATTCGTCGAAGTGGTATACTTTTAAGTTTCGTAAGGGATGTAACCCCTATGCCACATAATGGCTGCAGACCCCCTAAAAAAAGGCGAGTGTAGAAATAAACATTGAAGAGATTTCAAGAGAAATAAATGACTCAAAAATCTGACAAATAATATTACTATGGTTCGAGAGAAATTAAAAGTATCTACTCGGACACTACAGTGGAAATGTGTTGAATCAAGAGCAGACAGTAAGCGTCTTTATTATGGACGCTTTATTCTGTCTCCACTTATGAAAGGTCAAGCCGACACAATAGGCATTGCGATGCGAAGAGCTTTGCTTGGAGAAATCGAAGGAACATGTATTACACGCGCAAAATCTGAGAAAATCCCGCATGAATATTCTACCATAGTAGGTATTCAAGAATCAGTACATGAAATTTTAATGAATTTGAAAGAAATTGTATTGAGAAGTAATCTATATGGAACTCGTGACGCGCTTATTTGTGTCAAAGGTCCTGGATATGTAACTGCTCAAGACATCCTCTTACCACCTTCTGTGGAAATCGTTGATAATACGCAGCATATAGCTAACCTAACGGAACCAACTGATTTTTGTATTGGA